AGGAGGCGACTGGACTGGAGTGCTTTTATCAAATGATGCATGTGGGCTGAGCCATTCCCATCCCAAGTGGTGGCCCGATTCGGCCTGGCCTGGTCGGGAAGAGATTCACATAGAGACTACTGCTATCCGGGAATATCTTTCTATGTTAGCTAGCGGGGGCGGGCTTGACTATGGTAGTCCCGCTGCGGCCTCTGACCGTCCGTCTCGTCTCATCTTGATTTGGCTATACTTGTATGTAGCCAGCCATGTTAGCTTCACATGAGAGCCTTTAGAAAAAGGCTAAAAAGGCACTCATCAGTCAGCTCGGCCCCTCTTTTCCTATTCTGCTTTGCCGCCTATTAAGAGAATAGGTCCCGTTCAAGCCTTTATTCATCTATACTAAAAGCTGCCACGCACGACCCAATAGGAATGATTTCAGCGCCCCTCTCTAGATAAGAAGCAAAACGCGCCATCACCTACAGCCCTTTCCTCTGCCGGGGACTTCCATAAAATGAAAACGGGCGGCATCGTCGTATGCTCGACATTTGTTGCCCCGGTTTATATCCCGGAGTACTCCTATGGCCGATCTGTCACCCAACCTACTTAAAGGCTTGGCCCCGTCCCGTTTGGGGAATGACCCTTATGGCACGGCTTAGTTAGTTATTCTCGCAGTTCAGATAAGATTCGGACCGCCACTTCTCTGAAAGCATGGTTCTTGCCTCCCTCTCTCCTCCCTCCTTGGAGCTCGTACATTCGTTGGGTGATCCCTTGCTCTCACGTTCGAGTGTTTGCTCGTCGTTTAGGCCGGTGAGTGAGATTTCTGCTCATTGCAGTCACCTCCGGGGTTCTTCGCACCTGGATAGTACCAGGACCCTTGTGCCCCGGCCCTTGATCAGAAAAAGCTTTCTGCCCGAAGTCCGCCCTATGACCCACAACTCAAAATGAGCCTTGCGACAAGACGCGGACATTCCCCATGCTGCGGTTCCCTCCAGTCCGTTCCCGGGTTGGGTTAGGGGAACATCCGAGCGATTGCCTTCGCGGATCCAAACGCGCTCACAAGGCGCACAATAAGAATAAGACCAATAGAGACTTCATAAGAGACCATTTGAGCTGCAGATCGTAATGCTCCTAGAAAGGCATATTTCGAATATAGAGGAGTGAAAGTTCCCAACAATCAACGAGTTGATCATACCCTTCTATGAACCGTACGAGCACGTCCTCTGTCACCCCCCCACCGCGCTTACGGCTCTATACCCCAACTTGCTCTAGCCCCCGGTCTTCCCTTTCTATATAGGATTTGAAGAGCTGTCACAATCATTAATAGAAAGATGACAACTCCGAGGCACCAAAAAACTTGTATGACCGGACCCAGAGTGGCCTCGTAGGCTGCCTACGTACCCCTTAACATGAGAAAAGAAAAGATCTTTCTTTTATTTCTCTCAAGATAAGAGAATCAGGTCATCAACCGTAGTTGATTTCACCAAAGTCCCGGCCCTCCCGGTCCGGCCAAACAGAATTCCTTGAGTTGAGTAAAGGACACAGAGTTCCTTCCTTGTGAGTGAAGATCCCGGGCCATCTGATTTAGAGAATTGATTTCTAAATCGTCCAGTAAGCGAGGATGTACATACACCCCCCCCGGCTGGCTGTTTTTTAGTTCTGCTTCGACCTGTTCTCTCTTAATATCAAGAAAAGAGAGAAAATTGTCTCTAGCACTAGCATGTTCGCGAGACCCCGGGATCAACTCGCCGTGTAAAAGACCATCAAAAAGAAGAAAACACTCTCGTTTGCGCTCTCGGATCTGGAGATCCCTATTCTCAAAATCGAGGATTCGGTTGTACTCTTTTTGAGTTGCTGCGCTTTTTATATTTTCTTCGACTTCCTGAAAGAAAGCGAAAGAGGTTTTCCCCATAAGAAAAGGGGACTCCTCGTTACCGAAAGCAAGCACCCTTTGGCGCAATGAGTTTTCTTGGCTTAGATTCCGTTGAACCTGCCCCGGCTCGTCCGGCCACGGCTCTAAAAGAACCTGTAGCTCGAACGAACTTTCTGAAGATGAGGATACAGCCGAGGCGTCCGTCATATGTAGAACAAGAAGTCCGATGAAAGAAGGAAAGAGAGATATTTTGAGAAGGTGGCACAAAACTAGAATTAGGGCATAGAGTATGATATCTATTACTATATAAAGAAAGATATAGATTCGTCTATAAAAAATCGAAGTTTTGTATGACCGGATCCATCGTTTAACAAGCAAAATGGAGATTAGGAGCAATAAGGAAAAGAGAACGACTCCTGTGGCATTTCCTTTTCCTAAAAAACGACCGAAAAAACCTGAAAGGGAATAACTGGCGACCAGGGGAACGAATATGAAAAGTAGACGACAAGTTCTAAAAAGCATAACAAAAAGTCGTTTTTTCCTCCTCTTACTATTAATCAGAAGCATCCAGCAGCGTCACGGCCGGTTTCTCATTCTATTAGAATGAATTTTTCACAAGATTCTTGGCCCCAACGACAAAGGAACGAGCATTTTCGGGGACTAGCCCGCTTCCCATTAAAAAAGAGGGAATTTCTCCGGTCCTCTTGAATGTGGAATCGTTTTAGATCGTACCCAAGCCCGCCTTCACTTTCTTATGTGAAAGAGGTCTTGCTTTATGAGACTGAAACCTTCTTTCTTCGATCGGAAGACGGATGAGATCAAAAAGGCCATCATTGGGGCAAACGATGCAATAGCTTCGGTTAGAGCAAAGCCCAAAATGGCATAACCAAATGATTGTTTAGCCAATGATGGATTTCGCGCCACGGAATGGATCAAAGAACTGAACACGTTTCCAATACCGACTGCAGCTCCCGCTGAAGCAATTGTAGCAGCTCCGGCACCCATTGATTTTGCACCTTCTAACATCTCGGGTTGAGAATTCTCGTCACGCTTTTTCATTCACGATTTTATGTTATGGATTTCTCGTCGATTCTTCCCCTCGTTCCTTTTCTCTTGGGCATCGCAGTAGGTATGCCACGGGCATGATTTTCGATCTTGTACCCACGGCACTGAACACCAACCCAATCTCGATTTAAAAAGATCAAACAACTCAACTGGATACTTACGCTTCAATACTACTCACTTACGCAAGGATACATGAAGGAAGAAATAGAAATACACCTTCATAAGAAACAAAGGGAACCTTTTTTTTTTATTTTTCTCTCCTAGAGCAAAATTTGATTCATCAAATCCAGTCATAAGAGATACAATAAAAAGAAACCCCAAAACAAAGGGGAGAAAAAAGAATCTCTAATGAAAACGATAAGAAGGAAGTCCAGATAAATCATGAGAAAGGAATCGACCAATTTCTTGGGGAGGATCATTCCACCAAACCAAATGAGATTGCAAAAGTCCCAGATTAGCCAGAGAATCTGCTGGTGAATTTCCTTCTCTATAGATATGGGACGCATGGAACCGCAACTTTGTAATATTATCCAAACAATTAAGCCATCTATTTCGAATCTGCCATGGTGGGGAAAATTTCGGATTGTATATGCATGAGATAGCTGTTAATGAATCACACTCCAGCCAAAGAGAATTCCAACCACAGCATACTCAATTGCTAAGATTATCGCCATAATCTCTGCATAAAAGGATGTTTGAAATCCTAAAGGAGCCGCAAAGCAACCATAGCATGCACCTGAATAATCACGAAAAAGACCACCTGCAGCTGCGAGTCCAGGATTTCCTTTTGAAAGCCCATCGGTATTGGCTTTCATCCAAGGAAAAGAAGGCTTACACCAAATAATAAGATCTTGGGAGCTTTACGTAAATGAGCTGGAATTCCAATGTTAGATAAAACTAATTGATCTGAACCAGAAGCCATAAATCCAGGACAAAAAGAACTAATCTGCCGCAGCATAGCCTGACATTGAGCCTTAATCCGAAACAAAGAAGGCTTAATATTTTCAAAGCGCAATGAAGATGCTTGGGGGTTGCCTAAATACCGATTTGACTGATTCGAATTAGTTAGTGGGACAAAACTTTGGATTATGCTTGGGGTTTGTCCCACTATTTTTTCTCTTAATACTTATTTAGTATTTTTCCTTTCTTTAATGTATTTCATGCATTTGCATTCTATTCATGTATTTAGATTCCTTTGAGGGGTAAGGCTCATTACGTCCCCCCCTGTCTAGGTGTCATCTTTCTTTTATTTTATAAATCAACTTTAATCAAGAGGTTTATCCGTTTTTTCTTTGAGGCGAATTCAAAACTGTTCGAATTGTAAAATCGTCAATTATTGACATTGGTAAACGACCTAAAGCAATTTGATTATAATTCAATTCGTGACGGTCGTACGTAGCAAGTTCATATTCTTCAGTCATTGATAAACAATTTGTTGGACAATACTCAACACAGTTACCACACAAAATCAATACTGTAATTAAACAATCGTTTCTTTCGAATATCTGTTTCCAATTTCCAATCAACAACTGGCAGATCTATAGGACATACACGAACACATACTTCACAAGCAATACATTTATCAAATTCAAAATGGATTCGACCGCGGAAACGCTCCGATGTGATTAATTTTTCATAAGGATATTGAATAGTTACAGGTAAACGATTTGCTTGGGATAAGGTAATCAGGAAACTTTGACCAATGTACCTTGCAGCCCGTACTGCTTGTTGACCATAATTCATGAACCCAGTTACCATAGGGAACATATCGTGAATTTTTCTGAATAATTTGATTTTCTTTCTTTCTCTTGTTTGAGACAAGTCGCAAATATCGTATTCCTTTTTTCTTTACAGTGAAAGGAGTTGGGAAGAAGTTGTTAATAATAGATTACCGAGAGAAATAGGTAAAAGAAATTTCCAGCCAAGATTTAATAGTTGGTCCATTCTTAATCTAGGTAAAGTCCATCTTGTTGTGATAGGAATGAACAAGAACAAAAAAAATAAGTTTTAGCTAATGTAATAAAGATACCAATTGTCGTTCCAAAGATTCCATCCGCTTTATTTATTGAAAATAGCTCAGGAACTAATATGTACGGAATGGAAAGATTCCAACCGCCCAAGTAAAGAATCAAGTTTTTATAATTACGGAAAGGAAACTTATTTGGTATCCTGGGAGGTATCCCTATCAATAATTATCTAGGGGAAGACGATATTATGGATATGGATATAGAGAAAATTTCGGATAGAAAATATTGTGATTGGAGAATTCTCAATTTTTGTCTTAGAAATAATATCGAGATTCAATCCTGGGTTGATATGGATACTGGTACCAACAGGAATCACAATACTCAGATCGAGACGGATAATTATCAAATAATTGATAAAATTAATAATCAATTTGATTAAATTAATAATCAATTTTTTATCTTACAATTCATCAAAATGAAGAAATTAACCCAAAAAACCAAAAAAGAACCTTTTTTGAGGAATGAATGAGGAAATACTAAGTCATCCTATATCAAATCGGGAACTTGGTTTCTTCCCAGAGATTGGGCGACTTTTTAATGCATATAAAACGAAACCGTGGATCATACCAATCAAATTACTTCTTTTCAATTTTAATGGAAACGCAAAAGGAAATCCTAGATCAACTGGAAAGAAAAAGGAAGATAGGAAGATTATATTTATATCATCGAATCAAAAAAAATCTCTTGAATTAGAGAATGGAAGTCAAGAAGAAAAAGAACCCAACGCAAAAGGAAATCCTAGATCATATGCACAAAACCAAGTAAGTCTTGGATCAGTTTTCTCAAACCAAGAAAAAGATGTTGAAGAAAAGTATGCGGGATCTGACATGAAAAAACGTAGAACGACAAAGCAATACAAGAGAAACACAGAAGCAGAGCTTCATTTCTTACTAAAAAAATATTTGTGGTTTCAGTTTAGATGGGCTGATTCTCTAAATCAAAAGCTAATGCCAAATATGCAACTATATTGTCTCCTACTTCGAATGAGAAATCCAAGAGAATTTGCTATATCCTCTATTCAAAAGGGAGAAATTTGTCTGAATCTTTTGATAACTCAGAAGGATTTAACTGTTCCCGAATTGATGAAAAAGGGAATAGTGAGTCTCGAACCAGTTCGTCTGTCTGTAAAAAATGATGGACAATTTTTTATATATCAAACCATAGGTATTCCATTAGTTCATAAGAATAAGCGCCAATTTCAATTTAATAAAAGCTAGGGTTTTCTTCTCTCCTTTCTCCTTAATCTAGGGTTTCTTTCTTCTTGATTAAGAATGGCAGACGTATTCTTTGATGAAATCACTGCCGTGATTAAACCCAATCCTCCCTCTTCATCCCTTTCCCCGATTTCCTCTTCTAAACCAATCTCTAAACCAAAAACCTTTGCGTCAGTGCTCCAAAAATCTGATGATCTCGGTGTCAATTTAAGTCAACTCCCATCACCAACCCTACGAGGTGATGTTATTTTCGTGAAGATTAACGAAGATATCTATCAGAAACTAGTTGCCAAATGCAAAAACAGTCTTCTGGGTAGATTGCTTCTGCGCAAAGGCTCTAAACCCATGAAACTTGATCAACTTCGACCTGCCCTCCAATCTTTATGGAGCCCGATAAAAGAATGGCACATCATGCCACTACCCAAAGGATATTATCATATTCTTTTTTCTTCGGAGGAAGATCTACGGCGTGTGTGGGGAGGAGGCACCTGTACCCTACCTCAAGGTCTTTTTAGACTTTCCCAATGGAAAGCAGATTTGAACCCCAATACTACTCTCTTACAAACTCACTCTCAAGTGTGGATCCGGCTGTATGGAATTAGTGCAGAATATTGGCATCCCCGCCTCCTCATGGAGATGGCTAGGGGTGTCGGAACGCCTCTTCAACTTGACCCCATGACCAAAGAGGGGAAGTTCGGTTTTTATGCAAGGATTCTTGTAGATGTTGATCTCTCCAAACCCCTTCCAGAGTCTATCATGATTGAACGTGAAGGATATGGATTTCCTCTTGATGTGGTTTATGAAAAGCTCCCTCCGCTCTGCGATTTTTGTGGGCTTATTGGGCACAACTCCTCAGCCTGTAGACAGAACAATAAAAAGAAAGACTCTGAACCTGCGAAGCCGAAGGTCAAACAGATTTATCGTGTCAAGGCTCCTATCTCCGAGATCCCCGAAAGTACCCAGGAACCAGGTAACCATACGAATACCAATCCTTTAACTGATAATCTCCAAATTATTGATAGGGTTGTTGATCCGGATACTCATGCAAATAACTCGGTTGATCCTGCTAAGGAAATTTCTTTGAATCCGGAGATCTCTCATGATGATAATACTATGTTATCTAATCCTACGGAGTTGGATGCTCTTGAATTTGATACTGTTATTGAGACTAAATCCATGGGGTCTAATCCGTTGACCACATCTCTCCCAATCAGTAAAGAGACAAATACTCAGTCTGGCCATAGTGACTGCGATGCTTTTATTCCAGCTGGTGACAAGTCTCCTCCTAGTACTCCCACAGTTGACTTTGGTGAATCTTCCAAAGAGTCCAGCAAAATGCATTCCGATTCTCCAGCCTCGGAACCTCCAGGTTTTGATAAACGGGTTCATAATGAAGTTGCTACTGATTCCCCCCTTTCTGCCCCTCCAGGATTTGAGCAAAAAAAAGAATGGGCTGATGATTGTGAAAAAGAGGATAACCCTACAACGCCAAAATCTTCTCCTGAGTTTCATCATGAAATCGATATGGTCTTGCAAGTTACTAGTGCTTCAACTGATCAGAATCCTGAAGAGTTTCAGGAAGTCTTGTCAAAATCTCAGAAAAAGAAGAAGAAAAAAGCCCGCCAATCCCAGCGTACGGAACCTTACCTCACTAGAGGGCGTAAAATTGTGATTCCGCGATGAAAGTTTTCTACTGGAACATACGGGGTATCGGCAATCCTCGTTCTCAGATGGAATTTTCGAATTTCTGTAGAATTCATAAGCCCGATTTTATTTGCATTGCTGAACCAATGGTTGATTTCTCTTCCATTCCCTCTCATTTTTTGTTATCTCTTAATTTCACCCTTGTTGCGGTCAATGATAGAGCTTCCTCCTTGCCTAACATTTGGGTTCTATGTAATAATTTGCTGGATCCTACTGTTATTTGCAATTCTTCTCAGCGGATTTAGGTTCAGATTGAGCTTGACAATGTCACCTGCTTACTTACTTTTGTCTACGCATTTACTAATCCTTATACGAGACGGCAATTATGGCAGACTCTATCTGACTTGTCTTTGAATTGTGGCCCTTGGATGGTTATAGGGGACTTTCATTCTGTTCTTGGATCCCATGAAAAGAAAGGTGGATGCCCCCCTCTTCAACTCGCTTGCAGTGATTTCAAACAAATGTCTGATTTTTGTAACTTGATTCATCTTCACACCATTGGAGCTCCCTATACATGGTCTAATGGTTGGAGAACCCGTGGTCATATTGAACTTCGGCTGGACAGATCTCTTTGTAATCCTGAATGGCTCGATAAATGGTCGCAGACTTCATGCCATACTCTCCCACGTCTGGTATCTGATCACAAACCTCTTCTTTTTATTGTATTGCTAATAAAGACATGTTTGGTGGCCCTAAACCTTTCAGGTTTCAATCCATGTGGATAGAACACGGCTCCTTTCAAGATGTTGTTTCATCTAGCTGGAAAAACACGATTGTTGCAGGTTGTCCCATGTATATCGTCCTTGCCAAGCTTCGGTCTCTCAAAGCTTGTTTGAGGACATGGAATAAAACAGTTTTCGGTGATGTTCATTCCAAAGTGGAGAAGGCCAGAAATTCCCTTGCTCAAGTCCAATTATCCATTTCAGAGATGGGCTATACCCCGGCTATTTATGAGGAGGAAATCAAAGCTAAACAATGTCTTATGGAAGCTCTTCAATTTCAAAATACGGGAGAAATCTCGTGTCTCATGGTTAAAGGATGGTGATAAATGCTCAAAGTTCTTCCACACTTATGCCAAGTTCAAAGGTGCCAAGGCTTTTATTCATGCTCTTTCAATTGATGATGTTCTAGTTGATGACAAGCAAACCATTGCAGATCACGTTGTGCAGTACTATCAGGAGTTGTATTCTTCTACCAGTTCGTGTATTTCTTCTGCTGAAATGTCTTCTATTATTCCTTCTTTGGTCACAGAGAATGATAATAATTTCCTCACTGCTATTCCTACGGATGAGGAGATTAAGAGTTGTGTCTTTTCCATGGATCCCGGAAGTGCGCCTGGACCAGATGGTTTTAATGTTGCCTTTTATCAATCTTGCTGGCATATAGTAGGAGATGACGTGTGCAGGGGTGTGCGACAATTTTTTCAGAGCTCATGGCTTTACCCGAACATGAACTCCAACTTAATTTTTTGAATTCCCAAGACTCCGGGAGCTATTAATATTACTCAATTTCGTCCTATTGCTTTGGCCAATTTTTTCTTAAAAATAATTCCGAAGATCATTGCTGACAGACTTGCTTCGGTGGCCAGCCGTATTGTATCTCCGAACCAACATGCTTTCATTAAGGGCAGAAATCTTGCGGATTGTGTTGCTCTTCTTTCAGAAGGAAAGGAGTTCATTTTATGGATAAGAAAGCTCATGGTGGAAATGTGGGTTTAAAGTTGGATGTCACGAAGGCTTTTGATACTATGAGCTGGGATTTTCTTTTGTCTGTTTTTGGACACTTTGGCTTCTGTGAGACTTTTCTTTCATGGGTGAAAACTATCTTGGAATCAGCTAGACTGTCAGTCTTGATTAACGGATCCCCTCATGGCTTTTTCGGGTGCTCAAGGGGTGTTCGTCAGGGTGATCCATTATCTCCCATCCTCTTTTGCATTGCTGAAGATTTCTTAAGTCGCGGCCTTGCTAAACTTTTTTCTGAGAAGAAGATTTCTACTATTACAACTCCAAGAAATTGCTCTGCTCCTAGCCATGTTTTATTTTCGGATGATATTTTTGTTTTTTGCAGGGCAGATGCAAGATCTCTAAATAATCTCAATACTTTCTTGGGTCATTATGCAGCTGCTTCGGGTCAGATTGTCAACTGCAACAAAAGCTCTTTCTTTTTAGGCAGTCGATCCCAACATAGAAAAGATGCAGTAGCTTCCATTCTGAATTTTTCAGAAGGATCACTTCCTTTCAATTATCTTGGAATTCCCATTTTCAAGGGCAAGCCGAAGAGAGAATTTTTACAGCAGACAAAATTTTGTCCAAGCTTTCGGCTTGGAAGGGGAAGCTTCTTTCTCTGGCGGGAAGAGCTCAATTGATTCAATCCGTTATCCAGCCCATGTTCCTTCATAGCTTCAGGGTGTATAAATGGCCGCTTAATTTGCTCAAGTTCATTACCAAGCGGATAAAAAACTTTCTTTGGTCAGGTGAGGTGGATAAAAGTAAATGTGTCACTATTGCATGGTCCAAAGTTTGTAAACCAAAAGTGGCAGGGCGTCTTGGCCTACGGGATCCAAAACAACTCAATAATGCAGCTGTTCTCAAATTTTCCTGGGATTCTTTGAAGTCGAATACTGATTGGGGCTCTTTAGTTAGATCAAGATTCAAGGTTACCAGCTTCCAATTCTCTACAGCGTACATGAAATCCGCTATATGGCCAGGCATCAAGGAAGCACTCCCTATCATTTTCTTGCACTGCAGATGGATAGTTGGTAATGGAAAGATGGTTAATTTCTGGTTGGATCGGTGGGTATTGAATCCTATTGCTTCAGTCCTGGATATTTCCAGCATTCAAACTCACCTAAAAGGTTCTGTTAGTAATGTTATTCGTAATCAAAGATGGCATTTTCCTTCAGGGAAAAATTTCCCTCTATTGCAGCAGATATCAAGAGCCTTGCTCTCCCTATTCTTCCATATGACGACAGCCTGATATGGGAACCATCCAAAGATGGCACTCTATCCTTTGGAGACTGCTTTGTTTGACGAGCTTTCCCCAAGGAATTCCATTAATATGGAAATCGTTTATTCCCCAAAAACTATCCACTCTGACTTGGAGAATTTTGCACTTCCTACGGATGATGCTCTAAGGAAAAGAGGATGATATTTGACATCTGCATGCTTATTATGTGACACGCTCCATTGTGAAGAAACTTTGGATCATCTTTTTCTCCAGTGCTCTTTTGCTCAGCGTAGTTGGAGTTGGATCATGAGCCTCTTCAACACTTCTTTAGCCTTTTCCACTTGGCAGCAATTCTGGCATTCCATTTTCAGCAAAAGGTTCTCTCCCCGGATTTACAATCTTTGGATGGTGGCTTGCTTAATGATGATTTTTCTTATATGGAAGGCACGTAACAAAGTCAGGTTTGACTATGTTAAACCAGTTTTTTCGCAAATCTGTTCTCATGCTTTGGCCACTTTAAGACGACTTGGGACCTTTCTTCCTGGCTTTGTTTTTCCAAGTACTGACTCCTTCATTCTCAACAAAATGGGTATCCCGGTTCATCTTTGTCGGGCTCCAAAAGTTTACAATGTTATTTGGAAGAAGCCTACTTTTCCTTGGTTAAAGGTAAACACGGATGGCCTTTCAAAAGGCAATCCGGGCTTGGCTGCGGCAGGTGGCATTTTTCGGGATTGTTTAGGTGTTTGTCATGGCTGCTTTGCGGAACCACTTGGAATCCAAACTTCTTTCTTTGCGGAACTTATGGCTATTGTGCTTGCTATTGAAATTGCTGTGCATCGTGGATGGTCTTCTATATGGCTTGAATGTGACTCCCTCTCGGCAGTATACTGTCTCAACAATTCTTCCTTTTCTCTTCCGTGGCAAATCCGGGTACGATGGTTTAATTGCATGACAAAACTCAAGTCCATGAACTTCCATGTCTCTCATGTTTTCAGGGAGGGTAATCAGGCAGCGGACGCTCTTGCAAACCTTGGTCTCCAACAAATTAACTTCACTTGGTGGGACTCTCATCCTGCGGCTATAGATAGATTCATTAATCATGACATCGGGGAGTTTCCTTCCTATCGTTTTGCCTAGCTGTTTGTTAAGATCTTTTTGTAATAGGATCTTTTTGCCTCTGCTCTTTTTGTATGTACTTTGGATTTTGAATGAATCAAATTTCCCTCTAGGTAAGTCCATCTTACCTAGAGCCTTCGCTTAAAAAACGAGAAAAAGGCTATCTTAATAAGAAAAGTTTTGATGAATCCATTCGAAGACATCAAATAATGACTGGAACTAAAGAAAAAAATCATTACGATTTGCTTGTTCCTGAAAATATTTTATTCCCTAAACGTCGTAGGGAATTGAGAACTCTAATTTGTTTCAATTCGAAGAATAGAAACAGTGTGTGTAGTTACGTTTTGGATAAAAGCAAAGATCTTGCTAGAGAAAAAAAGAAATTCATTAACTTAAAGTTCTTTCTTTGGCCCAATTATCGATTAGAAGATTTAGTTTGTATGAATCGCTATTGGTTTAATACCAATAATGGCAGTCGTTTCAGTATGGTAAGGATACATATGTACCCACGATTGAAAATTCGTTAATACTATGTTTTTCCTATCTATGACGTACTGTGTCGGATATATGAAAACAAAG